AATTTGATATTTATAAATCGAGTTATTTCTCACTTGAGCTTTTTTCTTTCTATCCGTTTCATATCAATATATCAATAAAAGATATTTTTGTCGTTATAATATAGAATATGGGATCATATGGGAGCAATACAATAATAAATTAGGTATGAATAAAGCAAGAAAAGGGGGGAGTAGTAAATAGTAGAAGTAGAAAAAAAATGATAAAAAGCTAGATATAACTCCCCCCCCTCTTTTTTTTTTTTATTTCATTAATTTCATTTCGTTTGATTAACGCGAAGTTCCTTAAAAATTTCTGCCTTCTTTGAAATATCATAAACAGTTCCTGTAGGTTGAGCGCCTTTTTCAAGGAAATATATAATAGCGGGTACATTTGAATAAGTTTGATTCTTTATCGGATCGTAAAAACCCACTTTCCGAAGATCTCTTCCTTCTCTTCGAGATCGAATATCAATTGCAACTATTCGATAGATGGCTCATTGGGATAGATGTAGATGCCCCCCCTAGAAACGTATAGGAGGTTTTCTCCTCATACGGCTCGAGAAAGAATGATTGGAATTTATGTACATGTATATACATGTATATAATGACAAATGGATATATAAAAGCATCAAATCAATTAAACTATGATTTAAGTCGTTTTTTTATTATTACTTCCCCCCAAAAAAATCATTCGTACTCATAACTCAAGTTGGATAATTCTCAAAGGGCTATAAGTAAAATCCTCAGGCATTTCATTTATTGAGCGATCTCTAACCCCTTTTGTTTGTCTCGTTTAGAATCCATTTTGATTCTTCATTCTGATCCAGTTGTTGAGACAATTGAAAATGGTGTTTCCTTGTTCCGGGATCCTTTATCTTTACTTTGAATCATTGGGTTTAGACATTACTTCGGTGATCCTTAATCGTTTCAAAATGGCAGCAACACACCTTTTGTGATTCCTTTCTATCGAAGAATCATATGAATGGTTGATTCCCGCGTGATACACTTTTGATCGAAAGAAATCAAATAGTTTTACCAATTCCAACAAATTTTTCCTTTTTGGATTTTAAACTTGTTCGAATTGGATCCGTCCGATTTCTATATCGAAGATATACTTACGAAGTTGTTCCAACTTATTGATTGGTACTAACCCTAGATCCTTGCTCCTGAAAAATGAGTCAATACTTTCTGCTCGAGCTCCATCATGTACTATTTACAACCCAACAAAAAAATGAGGGTTCTAGTGGAACAGAACAAACGATGTCGAGCCAAGAGCACCTTCATTCCTATATAAAATGGTGGATGTAAGAATCCACAGCTGATCATGTCCTTCAAGTCGCACGTTGCTTTCTACCACATCGTTTCAAACGAAGTTTTACCATAAAATTCCTCTAATTTAGAACCGGTATGGAATTGATTCAATATGGAATCATGAATAGTCATTGGCTCAATGGGTACATAGTAATCTATAGTTTTTTTTTTATTTTTCTATATGTACGGGTAGATAGTTTTCTGGAAAATTCTCAGCAAGAATTCAATTTAACCCCATATTTTATCGTATGAATGAAACATTTTATTTATTTTATATTCTAAATTTGATAAAGAACACGACTAAACAAGTTCTTCTTTAATATACATCTTCAACAGATTGTTCAAGACAAGCACTCATGAAAGATCCAATTCTTTTTTGAACACCTAAATTAAAAACGAAATAAATTGGATTCCCAATACTGAAACAGAATGAATATAAGTCATTAATGAAATAAGCTAGTCCAATGACCCGGAAAGGCCGGAAGTGACTCGATAGGATCGATTCACCAATCTCATACTTCTTCGAGTACCAAGAAATCATAAGGAATCATTAAAAATGTTGAATTTACAAAATTGACTGCTTCAACATCATTTCATTATTTGAATAAAATTTTCCACTAAAGACAAAATGGGATCTCTAATAACAAGTAACAAGTCGTCGGAATCATAACGAAACGAATAGGTAAAAATTGTGAGTGGATATTGCATTGATTAAAGAGGCACAAATTGAATCATCATAGGCGAGATAAATCCATATTTATTTTCCAATGGAATCATCAATGATTTAAACCAGAAAGATAGATTAAAAAAAATACAATTTCTTTTTTTGTGGGATGGATAGAAAAGATTCCTGTAAGGTAAGGTTTAGGTCGTTATTCTTTTATCTGATTGATAAAATCAAAATCGGAAGAATAGGAACTTTCCTTATCTATCAGATGTACCAAACAATTGTCACTTGAGGTAGTCACGAATATTCTATTTTAGGTATCACGGATCTTTTTCACCAAAATGGAAACGGTGTTGGTGTTGTCACTGAAATAGAACAATACATACATATACATATAGGCATTGCTTCATTGTTCTACGTATTTTGTTTGACTTCAAGTTCAGTAATATTTCCGTAATCTTTCCATAAATTCCATTTCCATAAAGTCAAGTGAATAGAATATATGAATCTCCCCCCGTCTCAATCGCTACATGGATTTACAATTCTTCATTAGGGCCAGACACAAAATAAAAAAAAAAATGAGATACATCTGTTACATATTGAACTTGATTCAGTTTGTGAGAAAGAAAAGATATAATTCAGAGAAGAATCATTAAAAAAGATAAACAAGGATCACATTTTATCCAACATTACACCCTTAAATTAAACAGAAGTGAAAGTTCAAAAGAACAATCTTTATTCTGATAGAATTGGTCTGCTCTGGGACGGAAGGATTCGAACCTCCGAATAGCGGGACCAAAACCCGTTGCCTTACCACTTGGCCACGCCCCATTTAGATTTCTATTCGACACTAATAAACACTAATATTGGTATTGGTTGTTCGTCAATTCCAGTCCAAATATCTATGGAATAGGTTAGATTGTTGCTAGGATTTGACACGTGTAGATATAGAATTCAACTTCATTTATTGATCATTACATATAATTCAATTAAGATATTGTATGAAAGTCTGATTCCTTCTATTATCCTTTGAAAATCGAAGGATTTTTGATTGGGCGAGTTCAAAGAAAAAGAAGGGTTTTTTGGTCTGCCTTACTTTCTTCATTTTCCCCTTATATCAATAACTCAATCAAAATGCAATTATCTCCACGAACGAAATTTTTGTTATGCTTAATATCTTTAGTTTGATCTGTATCTATCTTAATTCTTACCTTCATTCGAGTAGTTTTTTCTTCGCCAAATTGCCCGAGGCTTACGCTTTTTTCAATCCAATCGTAGATGTTATGCCAGTTATACCTGTGCTCTTTTTTCTCTTAGCCCTTGTTTGGCAAGCTGCTGTAAGTTTTCGATGAGATCTTTAATACTGTCCTACAAATATTAATGATTTATTCGATAAAAAAAAGGATTCTAACAATTGATAAGATCAGAGAAATCTTACATTATGAACCTTCGATTCAAACATTTAAATTCTTGGATAGCCGGGAGAAATCTGGATCATCTTATTTCCTCATTCTGACCCTTTCCAGTGAACAAGGACCCTATGTAGGGTCCCCCACAATATCTAATTGTTGGTATGAAAGAGAAAGATCATTTTGGTAATGAAAGAATCTTATTACAAAAGAATTTATTGAAATTCTTTTCGTTTCTAGAAACCAGTTAATTTCTTGGTGTCAAAAATAGGATATGTGGTATAAAAATGGATAATCTATTCCCTTTTTCCAAAAAAATGATCTTGGAGATTTGTAATGCTTACTCTCAAACTCTTCGTTTACACAGTAGTGATATTCTTTGTTTCTCTCTTCATCTTCGGATTCCTATCTAATGATCCAGGACGTAATCCTGGACGTGAAGAATAAAATAAGGGGTTTATCATTTTCCTTACTTGATTCTTTTTTGTTTTTGCATTTTATTCTGATTTTATCTATTCCACACCTTTAACTATGATAAAATCAAAGGGGCTCCAGGTTTTTTTTTTTTTCAAATTAGAAAGAGGAATCTCAAATCATCGGCGGAAACGGAAAGAGAGGGATTCGAACCCTCGGTACGAATAACTCGTACAACGGATTAGCAATCCGACGCTTTAGTCCACTCAGCCATCTCCCCCAATTGAAAAAGGATAATTACTATGTTACACATAAAGTAACGATTGAAAAAAGTATTTCTTTATCTTTCTTTATTCTATAGATATATACAAGGATATATACAAATTTTATCAGAAATTCCATTGTTATTTAGATAACAGAATGGCTCGAAAGAGATATTTCTAATAGAATAGAAAGAAAAAAAGTAAAGAATACCTCTTTGATTTCGTCCGAAAGGCCCTTTTATTCCCCCGGCCTGGCATGGTCAGTACCTAGCCGGGCCGTTTCTTGTTCCAATGAATCATAGATCAATAGATCAAATGATTTATCTAATTTGAAAAAAAAAAAAATAGAGCTATGAATTCTTGCACAATGCATTTTTATGTTTTGACTTCAATGGTTCTTTCAAGTCATACCTAAAAAACTCCCCGAGCAAAAGATAGAACTTTTTTTTAATGAGCCTTCTTTTCCTATCTCATCAAGTCCCCCGGCGAAACACGTCAACACCCCCATTTTCATGATTCTGTTCTGATCCTATTTTGATTCCGTCTAATTCCCTTGTTCGACAAATGGTCCATTCATATACAATAATTACATTAACAAGTTAGCGGGTATAGTTTAGTGGTAAAAGTGTGATTCGTTCTATTAACAACTTAAATAGTTAAGGGGTCCTTCGGTTTGATTCATATTCCGATCCAAAACTTTATTTCTTAAAAGGATTAAATCCTTTACCTCTTAATGAAAGATTCGAGGAAGAATCTAAATTCTCGTGATTTGTATCCAAGGATCAATTATAAATTGAAAAAAAAAAAATTGGATTATGAAATCGCGAAACAAATTTTTTTTTGAGTTTGGATCAAGATCAACACTTCCAATTGAATGAGTATGAGTAAAGGATCCATGGATGAAGATACAAAAAGTTTATTTCTAATCGTAACTAAATCTTCAATTTTTAGTTTGTA